TGAGTTCTTACTCTTCGGGTAAGGCTTTGTTTGATCTATTCCATAACATAAAAAAAGTTGGAAATTCATCCAGTCAACATAATCATAATATTAGATTCATAGAAATGATAAAAGGATGCTTTGTTTCTGATGATGTTTTTGAAAAATGGAATCCCTTGATTGATTCATAATATCTGTTCCGCCATAGTATGAGGGCCCCTTCCGAAACAAGAAGAAAGAAGGAATCAATTGATTTTTTGGATGACACAGGATTTCTACAGATGAGACATCCTGCAAACCATTTCTATACTAATTTAATTGAACCTTACTCTACTCTATTCTATAAAAATCAAATTTCATCAAGTAAAAAAAGACTCTTAATGTTCCGGTTGAAAAGGGAAAATCTTGGATTTTTGCACATATCCAAATCCTTATTTATTATCTTATCTTAAAATTTGATTTTTTTTTTACTTGAAATTTTATAAGTTCGTTGAAGAAGTTCTATTTGTTTACTAAGCCATCCCCCTTTTTTGTTTGTCCGCCACTTCTTATGAATCTAAAGAAAGAGGTTCCGATAGACCTGGAAAAGAAAACAGTAATCTTTGACGAACAAGATCAAGAATCATTATTATTTCGACACAAGAAAAGGAATTTTCTTGTGTCGAAAATTAGGAAGACAAGTAATCCCTCCCAGAATCATTCTTTCATTTATCCCTTGCCGCGTATTCTCTTCCTACTTAATGTTATGCCGCCTATTGTCTATTAGAATTCGATTCTATTAGATAGAAAAAACTATTGATGCATTCCATGGCATTTACAATCTGGCAATAAGAAGCGTCACACCGCTCCAATTTGGATTGAAAAAAAAAAAAGGGGGGGGGGGGGGTCAAGTAGTCTTCTTCGCAATATACATACTATTACTAGGAATGGGATACAAGCAATTCCCGGCATCTCGCAGAAAAGCAGTATAAACAAAGCAAGACAAGGGGCTTTCCATATCTTTTTGGATCATACATAATTGCATTGATCAACAATAATTCGGCCCTTTTTACCAACTTGATGAATCCGTGGATCTAGAAATTCATTTCGGACAATTGAACCTTCTCAAACTGTTTCTTTTTGAGAACCAAAAAGATTTGTGCTAGGATAACAGATGCCAAGAAGAACAACAAACCTTGGACACGTAATGGATCTTGAAGTACTATTTCTGCATCTCCCTGACCAAATCCACCCACATTGGGATTACTCGTTAATGGCTGATCAAGCTTGATGGATTCACCCTCTGAAACAAGAAGTTCTGGTCCTGGAGGTATAATATCAACCACTTGGTGTCCATCCGATGCATCGGCTATGCTTATTTCATATCCCCCTTTTTCTTTACGTACTATTCTGCTTACTATACCAGCTGCTGTAGCATTATAGACTGTATTGTTACTCTTGCTCCCGTCGGGATAAATCTGACCCCTTCCCCTGTTCCCGCCTACGTATATGGGATATTTTAAGAAGTGAACGTCTTTCTTAGTAGAAGGGTCCGGAGAAAGAATGGGAAAGACGATTTCACTATATTTCTGACCAGGAACAGGACCCACTACAAGAATATTTCTTTTAGTGGGGCGATAGCTCTGAAAAGACAGATTGCCCGTCTTTTCTTTCAGCTCGGGAGAAATACGATCGAGGGGAGCTAATTCGAATCCCTCGGGTAAAATAAGGACAGCCCCCACATTCAAAGCCCCCCTTTTACCATTAGCAAGAACTTGTTTCAGTTGCATATCATAAGGGATTCTAACAACTGCTTCAAATACAGTATCAGGAAGCACAGCTTGTGGAACCTCAATATCCACGGGCTTATTAGCTAAATGGCAATTGGCACATACAATACGCCCGGTTGCTTCTCGTGGATTTTCATAACCCTGCTGCGCAAAAATAGGATATGCATTTGAAATAGATGTCCGAGTTATTACATATATCATGATCAATACGGAAATGAATCGAGTCATCTCTTTCTTTACCCAGGAAAAGGTATTTCTATTTTGCATGGTCCAATAATTGATCCCGGAAATTTCTACAATAAATTAGGTAGGTAGCTAGCATAGTTCCCTATCCATGATTCTGCCATTGTACTGGAATAATTGTACTGAAGTATAGTAGGAATCCCCTGGGCGGGTAGAAGTATAAAGAGTGAGTAAGCTTCAAAACGGTTTGTTTATGTACGAAGTAGCATCGCGATTTGATTGATATCAGCAGATCAAATGAGTTCTTCATTCATTCATTGAATGATAAATCACTACAAGTGAAGGAGATACACGATTTAAATAATGGAAGATCCAATATTTCAAAATTGTATCTAGAATGACTGGAAAAGTGGAAACAAGACCAGATATAATTTGATCGTTATGAGCAAATCCAAAATCTTTGTAGACCGAACCAATCATTAGTTCCCACCCCCGGGGTGAGTGGAATCCGATACATAAATCAGTTAATAAAAGAATAGAAAAAGCCTTTATTGTGTCGCTTAAGTTATAGAGGAATTCCTGAACCCAAGAATTCAGAATGACAAGTTCTTCATTACCCAGAATAGAATAACCACTTAGAATAGCAAAACAGATTATATTTGTCGAGAAATCCAAAATGATATGGATATGATCTTCGTTGTGCATTTTGACCAATTGCATCGTCTCTTTGTGGATTCCTATACGAAGCTTTTGTATCTGTGTCTCCGGGTACTCTTTTATCATTTCATCCAACAGGAATAGTTGTTCTAATTCTATGAATCTTTCTAGAACGTTCTTTTCTTGAATATCATTCAAAAAAGTTTCGGATTGTCCGGTATTCCACCAATTAGTAACCCAAGGTTCCAGACTTTTATTAAATGAGAGAGAGATCCACCAGGGCAAAAAGACTATAGATGCAAGATACGGGAGGGGAGTCAATGCTTTCTTTTTTGACACTTTTCATCTGTGAATTGTTAATGAACCCGCTTCATTCGCCGACTCTATCTGATCCGATATTTCTATGAAGCATGAGTTCTATAACAAGGTATGGAACCTATGGATCTATTCCTTTTTTTTTTTTTTTGAATTGTTTAGTCTTTGGATCTAGAAAGAATATAGAAATAGAATAAGGGCCCGTTTCGAATGAAGAAATAATCAAATACTTTTCCCAGATATCTCAGTCGGTCAAATTCGAACCAATTCTATCTTCATTTGTTCTTTCGATGAATGCCCAAAAGAACCGCTTGAAATAATGAATATTATTTTGATTTCGAGACGAAAGAACTCCCCTCAATTATTTTTTCGAAATTTTCACTGGCTACCCACGACCCAGGAATAATTGAGGGGATATTTCTGAAAAATATTAATGATGAAATCCGAAATAGGTGACAAAACGGGAGAGAAATTGGATAGTTATGAGAGATCTAAACGTTTGGTTATCCAGGAGCTAAAGAAAGGATCAAAAAAGAAACATCGATTGACAAAAGAAAGATAATTAACGAGATATGATACATCTGTATCTAATGTATTAATCCAAAGTATTGGCCCTAAAAAGAAAAGAGAAATTATGTATTCCGAAATGCTCTGATATGTGTGATGAATACATACTTATTAGGCTTGTTACTAGTAGAATTGAGTTCTATATGCAGAAAAAGGAGTTTTGGTCGATCAAAATTGCTTCTTATTATGGTTGTTCCGTATACGTCCGCCTGCTTTATTCTATGGGCCACAGAAGGATTACCAACGGAACGGGGGAAATAGAATCTAACATGTTTTCCTCGAATGAACGTTCCGAAGAAGCTTCAGTTATATTTAAAAGGGGGTTCCTGGGTCCCTTCCCTCATGCTGAGAAAGCATTCATTCCCTTCATTTCAAAATACTTCAATTGGCACGCGCAAGAAATAGGCCAATTCAGCAGCTTTTTGTTCAATTTCTCGTGGAGTCAAATTTTCGTCAGTACGGGTCAAGGGAATGGCGCCCTGGCCTCTGATTTCCATATAAAGGACACGTCGAGGATAAAGACCCTCTTTAACTTCCATTCTGATCGATTGAATCTCTCTCATAAGGAATCGAAGGAAGATGCGACGATTTATTCCAGGAAATCCCCAACGAAAAATACACACTATTCCTTCTTTTCTATCGAATCGATCATAACCGCTACCTACATTCCACGAAATTGTGCACCACAAATAGGAACTAATGAACAGACCTGCGATCCCATAGAAAGACATCACGATTCCTTGGGGAAAAAAAAGGATTTGCTGAGACGGGAATAAAGATATCAGATTCCTACCAAGATAACTGGAAGTTCCAACCAATAAGAATCCTAGTGAACCTAAAAAAAGGATACAGGCCCAGCAGAAATTACTTGTTTTTCGAGACCCCGTTATAAGTTCTATCCATATACGTTCTGATCGGTAGTTCATACTAGATCCAGTTGCATCCTATTGGAATTGAGAGAAGAGAATAAGCCAAATGAATTTGATTTTACTTTTTTTATTTTGCTCCCGAAGTAACTCTCATCAACTAGCACTATTATGACGCGAACTATTAGGAGTAATTCATCGAATCGGTTAGATATAAAATAATAACATCCCCTTCGTATAATACCACCACTATGTATATCTACATAATATAGATACGTTAACTTTCTATTTCAGATATCCGCTCTGATCCATTTTAAAACAGCTATCCCCCCATATACATGCATTTATCCATATATAATGTATCCGCATGTATAATCACTTTTTTATTTGTGCCCGGAGGGAGCCACATGTCGTATTATATTCCACTAAATGGATATCCCTATTATGATCCAAGTCCAAGTAATAAATTGATGAAATTTTGTGCTATCAGGTCTAAACAATCTTGTTTTTTTGAACATGAAGAGATAAAGAAGCCATTGCAATTGCTGGAAACACTAAGCCCACTAAAGGCACAAAAATAGAGGGTAAATTGAAATCTGTCATAGAATGGGTGCCTCGATTTAATATTTGTACCTGTTATAAAGATATCTTATCTTATGATAAGTATATCTATTATAAGTATTATTAAGTATATAATAAGTGCAAGGAACGTAGAGCTAAATAAGTGTATCTATTCACCTTTCTACAAGAAATAGATGGATGATAATCCACTTTATTATTCTTGTTCTACCGCCCTTATCTTCTAATAAAGAGTTTCTTACGAGTTTCCTAAGGATTTGTTAGAATCCGATCCAACAGGAATTCATAGTCAAAAGTGTAGGTCCTCGGGAGATATAAAAATATGCAACACTTCCCTTATAGATTTGAATTATTCTATATATATTAATACGATATATATTAATATGAAAGAAGGGAACATGAAATTCTTTTGATTTTTTTTCCCAATTCCATTCCGCGGAAGGAAGAATTCACTCTTTTCCTCCTGATAGGGGGTTCCTGATTACTAATCATGAATAGGGGTAGGATAAAAAATCTGCATCAAAAAAAGTCATTATCCGAAACTTCCTATAGAACTTATGTTACCAAAGAAAACTCCACTCTTCTTATTTTGACTTTGATTCCGATGAACTAAAGTTCGCTACAAATAACTGAGCCTAGCGCTCTACTTGAATTTTGATTCAAGGGAAAGAAACCGTGTAGCTGAAATAATTCACTCAGAACACCTTTTAAAGGATTACGTGGTACGATTGGATCAAATAAGCCCTTATGGAATAAATACTCAGCTGCTTGTGAACCGTCAGGTACTGTCTTATTCAATGTTTGTTCAATTACTCTTTTCCCCGCAAATGCAATGTAGGCATTGGGTTCAGCAATAATAATATCTCCCAACATACCAAAACTGGCCGTTACTCCGCCGGTTGTAGGAGATGTAAGGATTGATACATAGAATAACTTTTTATTGAATTGATAATCATATAAAGCGGAAGATATTTTAGCCATTTGCATCAAACTCAAACTTCCTTCTTGCATGCGTGCTCCTCCAGAAGCACACACCATAATAACAGGTAGAGATCTATTAGCAGCATATTCGATCAACCGGGTGATTTTCTCGCCTACTACGGATCCCATACTACCCCCCATGAACTGAAAATCCATAACCCCAATGGCTATGGGAATCCCATTTAGTTGACCTATGCCTGTTTGAACAGCCTCAGTTAAACCTGTCTTTCTTTGATACGAATTGATACGATCTCTATAAGGTTCCTCTTCCGAGTGAAATTCAATGGGGTCAATAGAGACCATGTCTTCGTCCATAGGATCCCAAGTGCCCGAATCAACCGAAAGTTCGATTCTATCTGAACTACCCATTTTCAAATGATATCCACATTGTTCACAAATATTCATTTTTGACCTAAAAAATTTCTTATAATTTAATCCATAACAATTTTCGCATTGAACCCATAAATGTCTGTATTTTTTATTTCCATCGAAATCATTAGATCTTCCTCTTATATTGAAATCACTGCCATTACCGCCAGTTCTTATACTAGAACTCCCCCTGTCACTATCACTTACACTTTCACCACTACAAATGTAACTATAAATATAACTGTAAATGGGATTGTCGCTACCACTCGAAATGTACTTATCAATACTGATTTCAGAACGAAGATAACTATCAATGCAACTATTAATGTGATTATTCCAACTATACGTAGTATCATACATATAATGATCATAGTAGCGATTGTCATTCTTAGACCCGCTATTCAGATAACTAGAAAAAGCAGTTTCTAGTTCACTCAGAAAAGAACTATCATTGTCAATCTCAAAAACCCGATTTTCAATATCAAAATATACGGAATAACTGTTACCATTACTATCCCTAACTAAAAAAGTGTCATCAGAGATGAAACTCCAAATGTCCCTGACACCGAAAAAATGATCAACATTACTGCAACTATTACTTTCGCGCCAACCATGATTATGATTGTTTTTATTCGTATCATTTAGAATGGGATCTTCACTTCCACTGGTATTTCCAACAGGACGACCAAGACTGTCCATTGATTTACCTAGCCCACACCTGTGTTCTAACTCCTCGTTAGACAACATTGAATTGAACCACCATTTTCCCATAGATCCTTCCTGCCCCCTATTTGAAAATACAATAAATGAATAGTCATTCGACGAAAAATCATTTTACTATTTCATTTCCTATCGGAATACGCATATAGATCCAATCACTAGGATTATTAACTAATAACGAGTAACTATTGAACGAAAGAGATGATTTTGTGGGAATCGGGAGTATCAATTCACTATATATGATGGAACCTTTTCTTCAATTATTATAAATAGAAGATAGGTTTCTCCCATGTTGTGTACAAACTCTCATCGAAAAGATAAATATTTGTTCCCTCCTAGGAAGGATTCATTTTCGTATAATCTCGTATAATAATAAGTTTCTAATGCAACACGGAATGAAAAGGACAATATACAGGATGAGTAGAAGAAGTTGTGACCCTTGGCTCGATCTATGGTCCGAAACAACGGGATAGAAAAGGATCCACCAATCCTAAGGATCCATAGGATTAATTATG